TTTTCTATACAATGGGTTTTTCCTTCGTTAAAATTACAAGAGAGTAAAAAATCCTTTATTTTTGCAACCCGATCGCTCTTTTGATTTTGGAAAAATTTTGATTCTCTTTACTTTTTACTTTATCAGTATACTGTTTCTTCTACACATCCGTTTCCAACCTATAAATAGAGAATAGTTAGGATTTATTTCATAAAATAAATAAAAAGAATCAATTATTCACTCGCAGAAAACTATTTTTCTGCACTGGCACTAATCTATTTTTAACATCTAATTAGATCGGGTCATTATTCCAATTTAATAATATAAGCTCGTTGCTTTTTGTTTTACCAAAATTAGGCCTAAAAGACTCTATCCATTTATTCACTAGACCCAACTGTAAATATGAATTTCCTTTGTCTCCTTCCAAAAATAACATATATAAAATATATTACAGTTAAGTAAGGATAAATTAAAAGTTCTATTTTTATAAAAATTATTACGACATGCTGTTTTTTCCTTCATTACCTTTTAGGATCAGTCGTGGTCTTATATAGACTCTACCAATAGTCTGGACGAATTCGTTGCTTCATCCAAATGTGTAAAAGATCATAGTCGCACTTAAAAGCCGAGTACTCTACCGTTGAGTTAGCAACCCGAATTGCAGACACGATAAAAAAAAAAATGGGATTGATTGCAATATTGCAATACAGGATTCCACCAAAATAAAAACATTGAACTAGCAACAAATCAAATTAAAGTAAAAATTTTTTAATCAATTATAAACACCAATCCACTAAATATAAGTAGAATTGGATTAAAAACACTTGATCCATTCCATTTTTTTTATACGTCTTGTATGACAGTAAATTAAGTAAACACATCATTTAACTTTTGACTAAGGATAAAGCGAAGAAAAAAGCAATATGGGGCAGGAATAAACAAATCTATTTATTTATCTACGATCGAATTATATTTGTTCGGTACGCCATTGTCAATATGAATAGAATGCTGATAAAAAAATTCTTAATAAATCAAATTAAGGCCTTGTGTTGGATTGGCACAATATAAGTAAGAAAAGAAATTTTAATGCAAAAATAAATAAAGGCAGAGTATAGAAAAATATCGAGTTGATTCAATCAATAGAGGTACAATAACCTAAATTGACCCCGTCTTTGTCGGTAAATTCCAACAATAAAAAATAAATTATAATAAATGAGCAAAAAAAGAACAAACAAATTCTGGAGAAATAATTACACAAAGATAGATGCTAGGACCCTCTCTTTTTATTAAAATTTTTTTGACTTTAATTTTAATTTTTTAATTAAATTAACAGTTAATCCAATATTCCTTCTTTAAATAATTCTGCCTTCCTTAAAATATCATGAACAGTTACTGTGGGTTGAGCGCCATTTTCAAGGAAATATAGAATAGCGGGAACATTTGAATAGGTTTGATTCTTTATCGGATCATAAAAACCTACCTTTCGAAGATCTCTTCCTTCTCTTCGGGATCGAACATCAATTGCAACGATTCGATAGATGGCTCATCGGGATAGATGTAGATAAACAATGCCCCCCCTAGAAACGTATAGGAGGTTTTATCCTCATACGGCTCGAGAAAAAATGATTCTAATTTCTGTATATAACAGCAACTATATACTATATAATTATATCAAATAATGAATAAATAATGAATTAGACTATGATTAAAGTAGTTTTTTCTTCCTCTTTCCTTAAAAATAAAATTTCCTTAAAAAAAGAAATCTCATTCGTACTCATAACTCAAGTTGGTTAATTCTGAGGAAATCCTTAGATATTTATTGAGCCGTCTCTAACCTCTTTTGTTTGTCTCGTCTCAAATCAATTTTTATTCCGCATTTTATTTTGATCCAATTGTTGAGACAATTGAAAATAGTGTTTTCTTGTTCCGGAATCCTTTATCCTTGTTTTGTGAAATCATTGGGTTTAGACATTACTTCGGCGATACTTACTCCTTTCAAAAAGATAGCAACATACCTTTTGCTTTTTTCATATTTCTTTCTATAGAAAGAAATATGAGAGATTGATTCCCTTGTGATACACTTTATGATCGAAATAGTTTTACGAATTCCGACAAATCTTACTTACTTTTTTTATTTTAAACTTGTTTGAATTTTAACCCTTTTCAATTTATATATGGAGGATATATTTACAAAGTTGGTTCAACTTATTGATTTTTAGTGTCACTAACCCTAGATTCTTCCCCCGGTAAATGAATTAATACTTTCTGCTCGAGCTTCATCATGTACTTTTTTTTAGATTAGAACCCAACACAAATTAGGTTCCTAGTAAAACAGAACAAACTATGTCGAGCCAAGAGCATCTTCATTCGTATAGAAAATGGCGGATGTAAAAATCCACAGTAAATCATGTCCTTCAAGTCGCACGTTGCTTTCTACCACATCGTTTCAAACGAAGTTTTACCATAACATTTCTCTAATTTAATTTCAAAACCGATATGGAATTGATTCAATATGAAATCATGAATAGTCATTGGATCAACTGATATGTATTAGGATATTTTTATATAATATGTATTATGATATATCATATGGTATGGTCGGCCAATATGCTTTCTATTTTATATCCATTTTATTAATATCTATTATATTATATATATTATAATAGATATTATATATAATAATAGATATTATATATTTAATATCTATTATTATATATAGTATTTTCCTTACTTTAACTTTACTTTCTGTAAAGGGCTCACTCAGCAAGGATTCCATTTTTAACTCCATATCATATGAATATAATGAAATACAATACATAATATATATAATATAAAATTATAAATAAAATTATAAAATTAATTTTCCCAATTCCAGAATAAAATATATTTTTAATCAAATAAAAATAAACTATTCCAATGACCCATGAAGGTTGGAAAGTTTATCGATAATATATAAATTTATCACACTTTTTCGAGTAACAAAGCAAAGATTTATATCATAAAAATTGAAGTTAAAAAATCATAATCATAGGAAGTCTGATCTTTTCGTATCTACCATAGAATTGACGTAAAGGTTCTTGGCTTGAACTTGAACCTGAAATAAAGCAAAATCCGTATAAAATGAAAAGCTTTATGCCTTACTTAGTATATTGCAAGTCAAATGTAGAATTAGGCTACACCATTTTTTTTTATTACTTTAGGTTTTGGGGAAGAGAATAGAGACCCTTCAAGGAACTAACTTTAATATGAACTTCATATTTATCTGAATAGTAGGAGTATCGCCTATAATATGAATGATGAATAATTAACCCAAAAATTCTTGATTCTTGAATTAAAAAATAAAGATCTTTATTTCCAACTGTATTTTACACTTGATTCTGAGGGTCTGGGACGGAAGGATTCGAACCTCCGAGTAACAGGACCAAAACCCGTTGCCTTACCGCTTGGCCACGCCCCATTTATATTTCTATTCAACATTAATAAATACTAATATAATATTAATATTGGTTATTCGTCAATTCTAGTATGTAATATATTGTTGCTAGGCTTCTATACATGGAGAAATAGAATAAAAAATTAATTGATCATTACATGGAATTCAATTAAGATATTGTATGAAAGTAAAATTCTTTGTATTCTCGTTTGAGAATTGAAAGAGGTTTTTGATTTGGGAGAGATCAAAAAAAGAAGGATTTTTTGGCCTGCCTTTTTCATTTTTACCTTATATTATAAAAATGACCCAATCAAAATCAAATTATCTAATCTACAAGAACGAAATTTTTGTTATGCTTAATATCTTTAGTTTAATCTGTATCTGTCTTAATTCTATCCCTTATTTGAGTTCGAGTAGTTTTTTCTTCGTCAAATTGCCCGAGGCTTATGCTTTTTTCAATCCACTCATAGACATTATGCCTATTATACCTCTATTCTTTTTTCTCTTAGCCTTTGTTTGGCAAGCTGCTGTAAGTTTTCGATGAAATTTTTAATATTCTCCGAAATTCATGATTTTTTGAAAAAAAAACACTTTATTTTTCAGTTTGAGATAGGTCATATGTCAAAATAGCATATGTGGTACAAAAAAAATAGGTAATCTATTCCCCTAAAAAAAAAAAAAAAAAAATGATCTTATCTTGGAGATTTTGTAATGCTTACTCTCAAACTCTTCGTTTATACAGTAGTGATATTCTTTGTTTCTCTCTTCATCTTCGGATTCTTATCTAATGATCCAGGACGCAATCCTGGACGTGAAGAATAAACATAACATAAGATATTTTTAGCTCTTCCTTGCTTTTTTTATAAATTCTTTATTCTTCTAATTTTATCTATTCCATTAACTATAACTATTTTAATCAAGGGATCCTGATTTTTCAAATAGTGATGAGGGATAGCGGAGAGAGAGGGATTCGAACCCTCGGTACAAATAAAACTCGTACAACGGATTAGCAATCCGCCGCTTTCGTCCACTCAGCCATCTCTCCCAACTCAAAATTAAAAATTTTTTATGTGATGTAATAGGTAAAGTTGAAGTCAAGATTGATCAAAAAACCCTCGTCTTCCTTTCTTTTCTTATTTAGAATTAGAATAGAAAGATATAAAAAATAATCAATTCAATATCAATATATATATAAGTATACGATATTATATGATATCAAAAATTTTGATCAGATCAGCAATTCAATTTATATAATGATTCGAAACTGAAGAAAGAATACCCTACTTTTATTTTGTAGGAAATTTGCCCGGCCCGCTTAAGTACTGGCCGGGCAATTACTTCTTTATTTTTTTGTTCCAATGAATCGTTTACATAGTTATATAGAATAAATAAAACGATTTAATCATGATTTGATATCGAATCAAAAAGATTTGTTATTAAAGAAGTTCCAGGGGCAATTTAGATTCTCATTCTATGATGGAAATGTCATTTTTCTTATACAGACACATATCATACATTATACATATATTAAATAAACTATTAAATAAACAATAAACTGAAATATTAAACACATATATTATATATTTAT